CAAAAAATAAATCCACTTGGTTTCCGACTTGGTACAACCCAAAGCCATCATTCCCTTTGGTTTGCACAACCAAAAAATTATTCTGAGGGTCTACAAGAAGATCAAAAAATAAGAGATTTTATCAAAAAATATGTTCAAAAGAATATGAGAATATCCTCCGGTGCTGAGGGAATTGCCCGCATAGAGATTCAAAAAAGAATCGATTTAATCCAGGTCATAATCTTTATGGGATTCCCGAAGTTATTAATCGAAAGTAGACCGCGAGGAATCGAAGAATTACAGATGAATCTACAAAAAGAATTTCATTATGTGAACCGAAAACTTAACATTGCTATCACAAGAATTGCAAAACCTTATGGAAATCCTAATATTCTTGCAGAATTTATAGCCGGACAATTAAAGAATAGAGTTTCATTTCGAAAAGCAATGAAAAAGGCTATTGAATTGACTGAACAAGCAGATACAAAAGGAATTCAAGTACAAATTGCAGGGCGTATCGACGGAAAAGAAATTGCACGTGTCGAATGGATCAGAGAAGGTCGGGTTCCCCTACAAACCATTCGCGCTAAAATTGATTATTGTTCCTATACAGTTCGGACTATCTATGGGGTATTAGGCATCAAAATTTGGATTTTTATAGACAAGGAAGAGGAATAACAAAACTTTCATTGTTTTTCCGTCGATAGAACAAAAAGGGGGAAACTCCTTCATTCTTTTTCTGGCCAATCAAACAAATTCCGAATTCTTTAATTCTTTAGGGTTGAATAAAAATTAGATTAACCTTTTGTTTTGATATAATTGCTATGCTTAGTGTGTGACTCGTTGGTTTTAGGGGGTTGGGATTAAAAAAAGACCGGCCCAGTAGTATGAAAACCAACCCATCGCTTCATATTATCTGGATCTAAAGAACCTGTCAAGATATGCCAAATCGGTCATATCTTTGTAGCAACTGAAATTTTTTTACAATTAAACTTTAATGAATTCTAAGTTTAAAGCAAAATACAGAACAAGAGTGTGTATAAATGGAAGGGTGAGAGAAAGAAATAAATAAATATCAATGATATAGAATTCCAATATGTAAGGTCTATGAGTCCTCTCATAAAAGACAGTGTAATAAAGCATCAATACTAATTGATTCATCCATAATGAAATATTAAATGAATCCTTCTTATAGATTATAGAAGAAAAAACTCAAGAGCTTCGAGCCAATAAAGACTAAGAAGATTGACTCAAGAATAAATTGGATTAGAAGCTTCGTTGTAGAATTCTGACCTAACCATTTAGTACGAAGTGGTGGGGACGAAGGAACCTGTGAATGCAAAAGATTTTATTGAACAAATGAATCTTAATGATTCACTCGTTGGGATGGCGAAATGAACCGGAAATAAATTCATCTATTCGGAGAAATGACGAACAAGTGCTAGGACTGAAATAGACATTGCAAGAGTAAATATTCGCCCGCGATAATTTTTTTTTGAATTTGAATTGGTAAACCTGGATAAAGGACAAAAGTAAATAAAGATTTAATAGGACGTTCAAAAAAAACGATTTTTTTATCAAATTTTTTATAAAAATGTTCTAATATCTATTCAAATTAATTGCAATTCTATTTTGAATCCTTTTATTCGCGAGGAGCTGGATGAGAAGAAACTCTCACGTCCAGTTCTGCAGTAGAGATGGACTTCCCAAACAACCATCAATTATAACCCCAAAAGAACTAGATTCCGTAAACAACATAGAGGACGAATGAAGGGAATATCTTATCGAGGTAATCATATTTGTTTCGGTAAATATGCTCTTCAGGCGCTTGAGCCTGCTTGGATCACATCTAGACAAATCGAAGCGGGTCGACGAGCAATGACACGAAATGCACGCCGTGGTGGAAAAATATGGGTCCGTATATTTCCAGACAAACCAGTTACAATAAGACCCGCCGAAACACGTATGGGTTCGGGGAAAGGATCCCCTGAATATTGGGTAGCTGTTGTTAAACCGGGTCGAATACTATATGAAATGGGCGGAGTAACTGAAAATATAGCTAGAAGGGCTATTTTAATAGCAGCATCCAAAATGCCTATACGAACTCAATTTATTATTTCGGGATAAAAATGTAGAACCAACACAAATGAGTCTTGGGAATGAAAGAAACCCGCGGGTTTCTTTTTTTGGACAAACAATATTTCTTTTATTTTCTTCATCCTTTGCATTGGAAGAATAGACTCAAAAATTCATATGATTCAACCTCAGACCCATTTAAATGTAGCGGATAACAGCGGGGCTCGAAAATTGATGTGTATTCGAATCATAGGAGCTAGTAATCGCCGATATGCTCATATCGGTGACGTTATTGTTGCTGTGATCAAAGAAGCAGTACCAAATATGCCCCTAGAAAAATCAGAAGTAGTAAGAGCTGTAATTGTTCGTACCTGTAAAGAACTTAAACGTGACAGCGGTATGATAATACGATATGATGACAATGCTGCAGTTTTGATTGATCAAGAAGGAAATCCAAAAGGAACTCGAATTTTTGGTGCAATCCCCCGCGAATTGAGACAATTCAATTTTACTAAAATAGTTTCATTAGCTCCCGAGGTATTATAAAATAAAACGGGATCCTAATATCTTTGGGATATTTGAAAAGAAATAGATTAAGAACTAGATTAATTCGTAGATCTAGATTAATTCGTAGATTATGTCTCACGCATATACCTTAAAAAATTCATATTCATAAACCACTAAAAAAAACATGTTAATTATATCCAATTTTGAGGCACCCAAAATTTTACTTCATCATGGGTAGAGACACTATTGCTGAGATAATAACCTCTATACGAAATGCGGATATGGATAGAAAAAGAGTTGTTCGCATAGCATCCACTAATATTACCGAAAATATTGTTAAAATACTTTTCCGAGAAGGTTTTCTCGAAAATGTCAGAAAACATCGAGAAAAAAACAAAAATTTTTTGGTTTTAACCCTGCGACATAATAGAAGGAATAGCAAAAGACCCCATACCTGTAGAAATTTTTTAAATTTAAAACGGATCAGCCGACCCGGTCTACGAATCTATTCTAACTCTCAACGAATTCCTAGAATTTTAGGTGGAATGGGGATTGTAATTCTTTCTACTTCTCGAGGTATAATGACAGACCGGGAGGCTCGACTAAAAAGAATCGGCGGAGAAATTTTATGTTATATATGGTAATCCTTTTAATATCCAAATGGGATCCGAAACCTCTTCCTATTTGTAAAAAAAAAAGAAAGGGGTGAGTTGTCTAATATCGTTTCTCCTACATTAGTTGATACTTCAAGGGGGCTTTACCTGAAATGAAAGAACAAAAATGGATTCATGAGGGTTTAATTACCGAATCGCTTCCCAATGGCATGTTCCGGGTTCGGTTAGATAATGAAGATCTGATTATAGGTTATGTTTCAGGAAAGATCCGACGTAGTTTTATACGGATACTGCCAGGAGATAAAGTCAAAATTGAAGTAAGTCGTTATGATTCAACTAGAGGACGTATAATTTATCGACTCCGAAACAAGGATTCGAAAGATTAGGTGGTTTTTATTCAATCCGATTCGAGATGAAAAATTTCAAGAAACTTATTTTCTACCAAGAGGTAGATTCAGAATTAAGATAAGGAATGACAAATATGAAAATAAGAGCTTCCGTTCGTAAAATTTGTGAAAAATGTCGACTAATCCGCAGACGGGGGCGCATTAGAGTAATTTGCTCTAACCCGAGACATAAACAAAGACAAGGATAATCAGACTCACTAAAGGACTAAACGTACAAATAAAGAATCTGTTTTGACATCAAATGGATATATTCCATATATTTCTGACTCATATTTATGAGATGCTACAATATGGCAAAAGCTATACCGAGAATTGGTTCACGTAGAAATGTACGTATTGGTTCACGTAAAAGTGCCCGTAGAATACCAAAGGGAGTTATTCATGTTCAAGCAAGTTTCAATAATACTATTGTCACGGTTACAGATGTACGGGGTCGGGTGGTTTCCTGGTCCTCGTCCGGTACTTGTGGATTCAAGGGTACGAGAAGGGGGACGCCCTTTGCCGCTCAAACTGCAGCGGCAAATGCTATTCGTACAGTAGTCGATCAAGGTATGCAACGAGCCGAAGTCATGATAAAAGGTCCCGGTCTCGGAAGAGACGCCGCATTACGAGCTATTCGTAGAAGTGGTATACTATTAACTTTTGTGCGGGATGTAACCCCCATGCCACATAATGGCTGTAGACCTCCAAAAAAAAGACGTGTGTAGAAATGAAGAGTGAAGAAATTTCAAGAGAAACAAGAGAAATAAATAATTCAATCAAATAAAATATTATTACTATGGTTCGAGAGAAAGTAACAGTATCTACTCGGACGCTGCAGTGGAAGTGTGTTGAATCAAGAACAGACAGTAAACGTCTTTATTACGGGCGCTTTGTTCTGTCTCCACTTATGAAAGGACAGGCCGACACAATAGGCATTGCGATGAGAAGAGCTTTGCTTGGAGAAATAGAAGGAACATGTATCACACGCGTAAAATCTGAGAATGTCCCGCATGAATATTCGACTATAACGGGTATTCAAGAATCGGTCCACGAAATTATAATGAATTTGAAAGAAATTGTATTGAGAAGTAATCTATATGGAACTTGTGGCGCGTCGATTTGCGCCAGGGGCCCTGGATATGTAACTGCTCAAGATATCATCTTACCGCCTTATGTGGAAATCGTCGACAATACACAACATATAGCTAGCTTAGCAGAACCCATTAATTTCTGTATTGGATTAGAAATCGAGAGAAATCGCGGATATCTTATCAAAATGCCACATACCTTTCAAGATGGAAGTTATCCTATAGATGCTGTATTCATGCCTGTTCGAAACGTGAATCATAGTATTCATTCCTATGAAAATGGGAATGAAAAACAAGAGATACTATTTCTCGAAATATGGACAAATGGGAGTTTAACTCCGAAAGAA